TAAAGTTGTATTGTATACAGAAAGAAGCTTTCTCTTATATAGAGAAATTGACAATAGATATCTATAATCTAATTAATAATAGATCTTAGACGTACATCAAAATGAAATAGCACTCGAATTTTCTCTTTTTTCTCTACACCCATTTGTATGCATTTCGATCAATCCAAAATAATTGCAAGCCCAAACTGCTTTAATTCCTTATTTTTTAGATCTCTTATTATGCTTATGGATATGGATCCGGGAGCCCTTCGAAAGAATTAATGTAGGAATAATCGTACGGGCATATACTAATATATACCATATCTTATATTATATAAATATAAGAAGATTAGAGAATATTAGATAGTATCTAATAAGAAATAGAATAAGAAAAAAAAAATATTTAATAGAAGATTAAATAGAAATATAATACTACTAAGAAATCTAATATATCTAAGAAATAATAGATAGATAAACTAAAGCAAGTCAAGTTTTTTTTTAAGCTGTATCAAAATGATCACAATTGATACAAGTAGATTTTTCAGTAAAGTACTAAATTAGTAATATTCCTAGCTCTAAAGCCCACTCCTTCCCCATACTACAAGTGAAAGAGAAAATGTAAACACTACCATTAAAGCAGCCCAAGCGAGACTTACTATATCCATGTGAATGATGTCTCCTATTTAAGGAATTATTCCATTATTGATTCATAATCATAGTGGAATCAATGGTGCAGAGTCAAAATAGGATTCTTACTTACAGCTCTTTATGAAACAATTTCATGAATCCACTCATAAAAATTTCCTAGAATTCTTATTCAATAGAATTCCATTGAAATAGAAAGAATTGGAAAAAAAAAAGAAGAGCCATTCAACCATTCTGATTAAATTTATGAGCAGCACTCAGAGCCTTTAGTGAGTCTGGATACAAAGTATCTTCATTTCTTTCCACAATTAAGAAATGAATTTACCATTAGCCTATCCAATCTAATTTGATCGCAGACAGAGTTAGTAGACACTACCTCAATATTAAGAAAGTTCTAGTGTAAAATAATTAGGGAGTCTTTATAGTCTTTTTTAGAATCCTTTCTTAAATTATTAAATCTTAAGAGCCAAAATGGAGTGTCTCTTAGGAACCTTTGGATACCAAGATTTCCGACTTCTTACTTTCATAGTTCTGATGCCCAGAATGAATTCTCACTATTTCTTTTCTTTGATTCAATTCAGAATAGCCCAAACCAATCATTAATAAGATTGGGTTGCTTCAGATTTATTGGTACCTGTTTGAGCCACACTCAGAACCCAGATTTTGAGAAAAAGATGACAGTCTTTTTTTTATAGGCCCTTACGGGTTCTCAAAATCAAGTATCGACAGACCTAGTCCTTGCCTATGGGCAAGGATTCGTCAAGTTCGATCAACAGGATTAATAAATTCCAAGTATTTTTTTGTTGATCAGGCGACACCCAGATTCGAACTGGGGATAAAGGATTTGCAGTCCCCCGCCTTACCACTTGGCCATGCCGCCAAATTCCATCCAAAATGGATAAAGAAATTATGTATAGATGTATAGATATTCTTATACTTATATTCTATTTCTATCTATTTATAGAATTTCTATAATTCTATTTCTATTCCTCTCCTCATTTTTTTTTTTGATTTAAATTTTTTACTTTCTTAATTTCTTTTTGGATCTTGAATCCCATTGGACTTATCCTTTTCCAAAAAAGAATTCCTCTTTTTTATTGGATCCTGTTTCTATTCTTTTCTTCGATTGATTTTATCTCAAAAAACGCGTCGCTTAAAAACTTACCTTCTCTTTTCACTTTTCTATAGATCTATCGAATCTATAGAAAAGTGAAAAGATTCCCGGACCCGGTCACAGACTGTAAAATGCAGGGCAATTTAGAATAATTCACTTTTTACTTCATTAACTATTTACTTATTTCTTTTCTCTTTTACTCTTACTTACTTTTCTTACTTTGAATTAGCGAACAGTTCTTAATTTTATATCTCCATTTGTATTATCTTAATGGATGCAAAATCCAATTGATTTACGACTAATCATTATCAATTAGAATTATAAATTATAAGAAAATATATGTGTATATGTAAACCCCAGAACAGTTTAAACTCCAGAACAGAAATTTTTATACGTAGATAAGATATCGAGCCCGGGTCTATTTCTTATGCACATATCCTATCTCTATCCCTATATAGGATCATCCGTGCTTTCATATTTTATTGAATATGAATAGAAGATAGACATTATGATAGAGTGCGACCGAACCTATGTTGCACCAAGTTCAATTATGATAAAAGATGTGATATACGGATAGCTAGACAGCTATATCGGCATGTACTTCCTAAAGATTACTCCTATGACTATATACGTACGCAATTCCATTGTATTTTATGTATTTTAGAAATTATACTACCAAAGATTTGCGAATTCCTTTTTGAACATTGAATTGTGTGTGCTAAAAAAAGAGAAACTCTATGCTGTTTTCTTCTTTTTTTATCTTATTCATAGAGAGCAGATTAAATCCTTAATTCATTGATTTTTTATTTTTTTGTACCCTGATCATAATATCATAATAAAAGAATTAGGTATAAATTGGATCAATTTTGATATCCGATAAAAGACTCCATCAGCCTAAGTGACAGAATTTTTCCCGAATGCTTTATCAATTTCCATTTCTTTCTATTTGTACCTGGCTCAAGCTCAAATTCGAACTTGCATCGAAAATGCCCTCCATTTCTCTGTCTTGCTTCCGTTCATATGTATGATATTATGATATATATGGATGGAGTTGACTAAATTTTTATGTGATTCAGTAAACAGAATATCCATTCCATCATTGCTAGATCAATCGGTAGGGTTCGATGAATAGTGAGCCAAGCCAATAATAATAATTAATGGTATTTTTTCAAAAAAGAGGAAACTTCAGATTAAGATGGTACAGAATGGAAATGAGGGAATATCCACAATACCTGGATTTAGTCAGATACAATTTGAGGGATTTTGTAGGTTCATTAATCAGGGCTTGACGGAAGAATTTCATAAGTTTCAAAAAATTGAAGATAGAGATCAAGAAATTGAATTTCAATTATTTGTGGAGACATATCAATTGGTAGAGCCCTTGATAAAAGAAAGAGATGCTGTGTATGAATCACTCACATATTCTTCTGAATTATATGTACCCGCGGTCTTAATTTGGAAAACCGGTAGAAATATGCAAGAACAAACCGTTTTTATTGGAAACATCCCTATAATGAATTCTTTTGGAACCTCTATAGTAAATGGAATATACCGAATTGTGATAAACCAAATATTGCAAAGTCCCGGTATTTACTACCGTTCAGAATTGGAACATAACGGAATTTCTGTCTATACCAGTACTATAATATCGGATTGGGGGGGAAGGTCGGAATTAGAAATTGATAGAAAAGCAAGGATATGGGCCCGTGTAAGTAGAAAACAAAAAATATCTATTCTAGTTCTATCATCAGCTATGGGTTCGAATATAAGAGAAATTCTAGATAATGTTCGTTACCCTGAAATTTTCTTGTCTTTCCCGAATGATAAAGAGAAAAAAAAGATTGGGTCAAAAGAAAATGCTATTTTGGAGTTTTATCAACAATTTGCCTGTGTAGGGGGAGATCCGGTATTTTCTGAGTCCTTATGCAAGGAATTACAAAAGAAATTTTTTCAACAAAGATGTGAATTAGGAAAGATTGGTCGACGAAATATGAACCGGAGACTGAATCTTGATATACCCCAAAACAATACATTTTTGTTACCACGAGATCTATTGGCTGCTGTGGATCATTTGATTGGAATGAAATTGGGAATGGGTACACTTGACGATATGAATCACTTGAAAAATAAACGTATTCGTTCTGTAGCAGATCTATTACAGGATCAATTTGGATTGGCTCTTGTTCGTTTAGAAAATACGGTTCGAGGAACTATATGTGGAGCAATCAGGCATAAATTGATACCGACTCCTCAAAATTTGGTAAATTCAACTTCATTAACAACTACTTATGAATCGTTTTTTGGCCTACACCCTTTATCTCAAGTTTTGGATCAAACTAATCCGTTGACACAAATTGTTCATGGGCGAAAATGGAGTTATTTGGGCCCTGGAGGATTGACGGGGCGAACTGCTAGTTTTCGGATACGAGATATCCACCCGAGTCACTATGGACGTATTTGTCCTATTGACACGTCCGAAGGAATCAATGTTGGACTTATTGGATCATTAGCTATTCATGTGAAGGTTGGTTATTGGGGATCTATAGAGAGTCCGTTTTATGAATTATCTGATAGATCAAAAGAGGCACAGATGGTTTATTTATCACCAAATAGAGATGAATATTATATGGTAGCAGCAGGAAATTCTTTGGCCTTGAATCGGGGTATTCAAGAACAACAGGTTGTTCCAGCTCGATATCGTCAAGAATTCTTAACTATTGCATGGGAAGAGATTCATCTTAGAAGCATTTTTCCCTTCCAATATTTTTCTATTGGAGCTTCCCTCATTCCTTTTATCGAGCATAATGATGCGAATCGAGCTTTAATGAGTTCTAATATGCAGCGCCAAGCAGTTCCCCTTTCTCGGTCCGAGAAGTGCATTGTTGGAACTGGGTTGGAAGGCCAAACGGCTCTAGATTCGGGGATTTCAGCTATAGCCGAACGCAAGGGAAAAATAATTTATACTGATACTCAAAAGATCCTTTTCTCAAGTAATGGGGATACTCTAAGTATCCCATTAGTTATGTATCAACGTTCTAACAAAAATACTTGTATGCATCAAAAAACTCAGGTTCAGCAGGGTAAATACATTAAAAAGGGACAATTTCTAGCGGGCGGTGCGGCTACAGCTGGTGGGGAACTCGCTTTAGGAAAAAATGTATTAGTAGCTTATATGCCATGGGAAGGTTACAATTTTGAAGACGCAGTACTAATTAGCGAACGTTTGGTCTATGAAGATATTTATACTTCTTTTCACATCCGAAAATATGAAATTAAGACTCATGTAACAAGCCAAGGTCCTGAAAGAATCACTAAGGAGATTCCGCATTTAGAGGCTCGTTTACTCCGAAATTTAGACAAAAATGGAATTGTGATGCTTGGATCTTGGGTAGAAACAGGTGATATCTTAGTAGGTAAATTAACACCTCAGACAGCGAGCGAATCGTCATATGCCCCGGAGGATAGATTATTACGAGCTATACTTGGCATTCAGGTATCCACTTCAAAAGAAACTTCTCTAAGACTACCTATAGGGGGAAGGGGTCGAGTTATTGATGTGAGATGGATCCATAGGAAGGGGGTTTCCAATTATAATCCAGAAAGGATTCGTGTATATATTTCACAGAAACGTGAAATCAAAGTAGGTGATAAAGTAGCTGGAAGGCATGGGAATAAGGGTATAATTTCTAAGATTTTGTCTAGACAAGATATGCCCTATTTACAAGAGGGAACGCCCGTTGATATGGTATTCAACCCATTAGGAGTCCCCTCACGAATGAATGTGGGACAGATATTTGAATGTTCGCTCGGGTTAGCGGGGGATCTGCTAAAGAAACATTATCGAATAGGGCCCTTTGATGAGAGATATGAGCAAGAGGCCTCAAGAAAACTAGTGTTTTCTGAATTATATGAAGCCAGTAAGCAAACAAAAAATCCATGGGTATTTGAACCCGAATATCCGGGAAAAAGCAGAATATTTGATGGAAGAACAGGAGATCTTTTTGAACAACCTGTTCTAATAGGAAAGTCTTATATCCTAAAATTAATTCATCAAGTTGATGATAAAATCCATGGACGTTCCAGTGGGCATTACGCACTTGTTACACAACAACCCCTTAGAGGGAGGGCCAAACAAGGGGGACAAAGAGTAGGAGAAATGGAAGTTTGGGCTCTAGAGGGATTTGGTGTTGCTCATATTTTACAAGAGATGCTTACTTATAAATCTGATCATATTAGAGCTCGTCAAGAAGTACTTGGTGCTACGATTATTGGAGCAACAGTACCTAAACCAGAGGGTGCTCCAGAATCTTTTCGATTGCTCGTTCGAGAACTACGATCTTTGTCCCTGGAACTGAATCATTTCCTTGTATCTGAAAAGAACTTCCAGATGAATAGGAAGGAAGTTTGATCTCAATGAATCATAATTTCTATTCTATGATCGACCAGTATAAACATCAACAACTTCGAATTGGACCAGTTTCCCCTCAACAAATCAGGGCTTGGGCAAAAAAAATTCTACCCAATGGAGAGATAGTTGGAGAGGTGACAAAACCCTATACTTTTCATTATAAAACTAATAAACCGGAGAAAGATGGATTGTTTTGTGAAAGAATTTCTGGACCCATAAAAAGTGGGATTTGTGCTTGTGGAAATTACCGAGGGATTGGAGCTGAAAAAGAAGACCCGAAATATTGTGAAGAATGCGGGGTGGAATTTGTTGATTCTCGGATACGAAGGTACCAAATGGGATACATCAAACTGACATGTCCAGTGACTCATGTGTGGTATTTGAAACGTCTTCCTAGTTATATTGCGAATCTTTTAGATAAGCCCCTTAGGGAATTAGAGGGCCTAGTATATTGCGATGTGTGATTTGATCGAAATTTTCATTTGACAGATTTGGACTGATAAACTGTCATCCCATTTAATCTGATTGGGATGCCCCCGGCTCTGACATGTATCTTGGGAGGAGGAACATGAAGCTCAGAATTGTGGGTGCATTCAAGACTTAAAAATGGAAGAAAAGGGGAATTGATCCATGGTCGATTCCGTAACAGATAATATAGGAATAGTTAGTTATACCTCGTGAAAAAAGACTTTTTGTGGAATTAGACATTTCTTTGAGAAAGAAATTCTGTTCAGGCAAGCACAAGTTAATATGACATGGCATGGTTACGGGAGCTTATCTATCGCATATATGCTTCAAGGGATATCATGGCACATAACCATCGAGGTGAGTAGAGACCTAAAAAAGATCGAATGTAACAATAAAATATATAGACAAAGAAATCCTTTACGAGTCCCAAAATATTCCTTTCAGGGGATTCATAATTTGAGGGGAAGTAGACTACTCAAGAACTTCACATTTCCTTTTTTTCATAAACATAAAGAAACATAAAAGAAAGTAAAAAAGGTTAGAGTGAAAATCAAAAATAAAATAAGATAATAATGAATCAATGAAAGGTTGGTTCTTACTGGGAACTTGAGTAAAGAGTAGCTTTTTGTAGGGTTTTCTCGAACAAAGTTGAAAAATAAGAAGAACCCCTTTCTTTATTTGGTGTAACTACTTGAGCCGGATGAGAGGAAACCTTCACGTCCGATTGTGAGGGGGGGAATCCAATACTATAGGAACCTATCTCAATTTTTCTTTTGCTAGGTCCATAACTAAAAAACCTACTTTCTTACGATTACGAGGTTCATTCGAATATGAAATCCAATCCTGGAAATACAGCATCCCACTCTTTTTTACTACTCAAGGTTTC